AAGGAATTTTTATTTGGTCAATCAAAAGGATAAGGAAGAAGGAATCGGATTCTAGGAAAAGACAAATAATCCATCCTAGAATCCCGTTTTCCCCAGTTGTATGTCTACTTTACTTAATATTCTCTGCTATGCCTATTTCATTTTGTTTAGGTTTAGTATCGCGTCAAATTAAATTCTATAAAAATAGAAAAAAAAACAAAGAAACAAAATAAAAGAGTCTTCTTCACAATATATATACTATGAATGACTAGTTCTACAGTAAAAGCAATTCTAGAAAGGTAGAAAAAGACTAGAAAGAAGCAAAGGTCTTTACATAATTTATCAACAAAAATTGAGTTCTTTTGACGAGCTTAATATGTTGATGAATCCGCGTACCTAGAAATTCATTTCGGACAATTGAACCTTCTCAAATTGTTTCTTTTTAAGAACCAAAAAGATTTGGGCCAAAATAATAGACGCGAAGAAGAACAAGAGACCTTGAATACGTAACGGATCTTGAAGAACTATTTCTGCATCCCCCTGACCAAATCCACCCACATTAGGATTACTCGTTAATGGTTGATCAAGTTTGATAGATTCACCCTCTGAAACAAGAAGTTCTGGTCCTGGAGGTATAATATCAATCACTTCACGTGCATCCGATGCATCCACTATCGTTATTTCGTATCCCCCTTTTTCTTTTCGTATAATTTTGTTTACTATACCAGTTGCTGTAGCATTATAAACATTATTATTACTCTTGCTCCCGTCGGGATAAATCTGACCCCTTCCCCTGTTGCCGCCTACGTATATAGGATATTTTAAGAAGTGAACATCTTTCTTAGTAGCGGGATCCGGAGAAAGAATAGGAAAGGTAATTTCACTATATTTCTGACCGGGAACGGGGCCTACCACAAGAATATTTTTTTTTGTAGGACGATAGCTTTGAAAAGACAGATTACCTATCTTTTCTTTAATCTCGGGCGAAATACGATCGGGAGGTGCCAATTCAAAACCTTCGGGTAAAATAAGAACAGCCCCTACATTCAAACCCCCTTTTTTACCATTACCAAGAACTTGTTTCACTTGCATATCATAAGGAATTCGAACAACTGCTTCAAATACAGTATCGGGCAGTACCGCTTGTGGAACCTCAATATCTACGGGCTTATTAGCTAAATGGCAATTGGCACATACAATACGGCCGGTAGCTTCTCGCGGATTTTCATATCCCTTCTGGGCAAAAATGGGATATGCATTTGAAATGGGTGCTCGAATTATTATATATATCATGAGCAATACGGAAATGGATCGAGTAATCTCTTCCTTTATCCAAGAAAAAGCATTTCTAGTTTGCATGGTCCAATCATTGATCCTCAAAATTTCTACAATAAGATTAGGTAGGTTACTGGCATAGTTCCCTATCCATTATTCTGCTATTTACTGAAATTACTGAAATAATTTTCCTAGAATCTAGGAAGAATATGAGTAGAAAGAAAAAAGAATAAGTAAAATTGTGAATGTTTAGCTTTTCTATAAAAAAAACAAATTTTATAATTGTCTAATTGGATAATTTTTTTAGTCATTCATTGAATGATAAATCACTACAAGCGACGGAGATACCCGATTTAAATAACGGAAAATCCAGTATTTAAAAATTGTATCTAAAATGACTGGAAAAGTGGAAACAAGACCAGATATAATTTGATCATTCTGAGTAAATCCAAAATCTTTATAGACAGAACCAATCATTAGTTCCCAACCATGAGTCGAATGGAATCCTATACATAAATCTGTTAATAAAAGAATAGAAAAAGCTTTTATTGTGTCACTTAAGTTATATATAAATTCTTGAACCCAAGAGTTAAGAATAATGAGTTGTTGATTACCCAGAATAGAATAACCACTTAGAATAAGGAAATAGATTAGATTTGTCGAGAAGTGCAAAATCATATGGATACAATCTTGGTTGTGCGTCTTGATCAATTGGATGGTTTCTTTGTAGATTCCGATACGAAGGTTTTCTAAACGTGTTTCCGGGTATTCCTTTAGCATTTCATCCAAAAGGAAGAGTTCCTCGAACTCTATGAATTTGTTTAAAATACTTTTTTCTTTAATGAGATTCAAGAAAATTTCGGATTCTTTAGTATTCCACAAATTCGTAACCCAAGATTCCAGACTTTTATTAAATGTTAAAGAGATCCACCAGGGCAAAAAGACTATAGATGTAAGACATAGAAGGGGGATTAATGCTTTCTTTTTTGCCATTTGTCGTCTTTAATGAACTCAGCTTCATCTCATTTGTCAACTATATATGATAATAATATTTCTATCAAGCATAAGTTCTATTACCAGTAATAGAACCCATATATATCCATTTCGAATTTTTTCATAGAATAGAAATGGATTATTTATTCTCGCTTTTTTTTATACAATTATTTCCAATGGTACATCCAAGAATGCGGACAAGTCCCAAGCTGTTTGTAAAATGTTCCGTGGAGTCCTATCATAATAATCATCAACAAGAGTCAAGGGAATGTCCCCCTGTTCTCTGGTGTGCATATAAAGGACACCACTAAGAGGTTCTGGGTTATCGAAAAATTGGAGGGCCAAAATATCTTCCACACGGACTTTGGAAAGAATACGACGATTTTCTCCGGGAAATCCGTAACGAAAAAAACGCACCATTCCATTTTTTTTATCGTAAAGATTATAACCACTACCCACATTCCACAAAATTAGAAGCCACCAATGAAAACTTACAAAAAGACCTGAGATTCCATAGAAAGTCAGCGTGACCCCTTGTGGCAAAAAAGGAACTAGAAATTCGGACGAATTGAAAGAGAAAAAATTCCGACCATAATAACTGGAAGCTGAAATTACTAAAACCCCTAAAGAACCTAAAAGAGTGAAAGAAGCCCAGAAGAAATTGATTGGTTTTCGGGCCCCAGGTACAGTGTAGAGCCATGCGTCTTCTGCGAAGCGAAGCATAAGGTGTCCAGACCCCCAAGAAATTTGTTGTTGAACATAAACCAATAAACCAGCAGTTACAATTAATACTAGGACCACTAAAGGAACAAAAACATCTATCATAAAATGGGTACCTCAATTTTATATTTGTACCTGTTCTTTTTTATTGATTTTTAGATTAATTTACTATTTTATTTAGATAGTTAAAATTAGATTAGATATATAGTAAATTAAACCTAAAGCCCCCCTTTAAGGCTTATATGATATTAGTATTTTCCTTTTGTGTTTTTTTTTTTTTAATAGAAATTATAATATAATTAAGTTATTTTTATTAAAAAACGGAACCGAATAACAAATCCAAGGAAATAAATTTGACTTTATCTCAAAAAAATATATGAGTCCCTACTGCCCATATCTAAAAAATCTTATTTTTTTGAACATAAAGAAATAACGAAGTCATTGCAATTGCCGGAAATACTAGGCCCACTAAAGGCACAAAAACGGAAGGTAAGTTTATCATAAAATGGGTACCTCAATTTTATATTTGTACCTGTTCTTTTTTGTTAATTGTTAAATTAATATTTTTATTATTATTATATTGTAATAAAGATAGTCTATAATCACTAGAATTAATTCATATAGACTTATACTAAGTATAGCTAAATCAACCTATATGAATAGATAGATAATAATTACATATTAAATATAATTATATATAATATATATTATATTATTACTCTATATATTGAGTATACATAAGAAGTCATATAATATATATAATATTAATAGAATATAAGAAACGAAAATATTTATAATATTTATTAAGAATCATAAAGTACAAAATACAATAATAATAATTAAGAAGAAATATATTATTGAATTAATTCCTTTATCTTATCTTTCCAAAAAAATGAATTCAATTCTTTTCTTTGGATTTTGACTCTAATTCTTATCTTTATTGGATTACAAGAAACTAAACAACTAACTACTTACTCGCGAAAAAAAGCATTTAAGAGTCTGCTTTATTTTTCATTTTGAGTCAAAGGGACGAAACCATGCAACTGAAATAACTCAGTTAGAACCGCCTTTAAGAGATTACGTGGTACGATTGAATCAAATAAGCCCTTTTCGAATAAAAATTCAGCCGATTGTGAACCTTCGGGGACTTCCTTATTCAAGGTTAGTTCAATTACTCTTTTACCCGCAAATGCAATGTAAGCATTTGGTTCAGCAATAATGATATCCCCCAACATGCCAAAACTAGCTGTCACCCCACCAGTAGTAGGAGATGTAAGTATCGATACATAGAATAACTTTTGATTGATTTGATAATCATATAAAGCAGAAGATATTTTAGCCATTTGCATTAAGCTCAAACTTCCTTCTTGCATACGTGCTCCTCCGGACGCACATACTAAAATAAGAGGTAAACGTTGATTGTTAGCATATTCGATCAACCGGGTTATTTTCTCACCGACTACGGATCCCATACTTCCCCCCATAAACTGAAACTCCATAATACCAATTGCTAAAGGAATACCATTTAGTTGACCTGTGCCTGTTTGAATTGCCTCGATTAATCCTGTCCTTTTTTGATAAGAATCAAGACGATAAGGTTCGTCTTCCGAATCAAATTCAATGGGATCCACAGAGAACATGTATTCATCCATAGGATTCCACGTACCTGGATCAATCAAAAGTTCGATTCTATCTGAACTACTCATTTTCAAATGAGATCCGCAGTATTCACAAATATTCATTTTTGATTTAAAATATTTCTTATAATTTAATCCATAACAATCTTCGCATGAAACCCACAAATGTTTATATTTTTGCATCCCGTTGCAATCATTAGAACTTTCCTCGAAATCATTAGAACTTTCCTCGAAATCATTAGAACTTTCTAAATAACTAGAACTTTCTAAATAACTAGAACTTTCCTCGAAATCATTAGAACTTTCTAAATAACTAGCATTTTGATCATTCGTACTAGTTATTATACTAGTACTCTTGCTTTCACCACTATTGCTGACCTTACCAAAAAAGGAACTATTAAAATCACTGTCATTGTATTTGACACTATCATCTAAAATGTAACTATCTATACAGATTTGAGAACTAAGATAACTCTCAATGCAACTATTAAAGTTATTATTCCAATTAGATTTTATATCAGAAATGTAATGATCATTATTATTACTCTTAGAACCATTCTTCAAATAGCTAGAATTTTTAGAAATAGAGAAAAAACTTTCCGGTTCATTTAGAAAAGAATGATTATTCTCAATCTCCAAAATGTTATTTTCAATAGCAAAATATATGGAATAACTCTTCCTCTTACTATCCCTAACTAAAAAAGTTTTATCAGATAGTAAATTCCGTATGTTCCTGCCATCCACTAAATAATCCAAATTGCTGTAACTAGAATTAGCACTATTATCCCAACTTTGAATGTTTTTATCCATATCCATATCCGTTTAAAATAGAGTTTTTTTCCTCTATTTAGATGAAAATATATAGAAATATAATATAATAGATGAATAGTCATTCAATGAAACTTCATTGAGTGATTATCAATTTATTTTTTCATATATTATAACTTCTATCTATCTATTATTTGTATTTTATTTTCATTTGTAAGATAAAAAAAATCTATTTATTTTTATGGTTATAGAAAACAACATTCTATGACTATGAAAAGAACAAGAAATCAAAAATATAGGTATTAGGTATGAAGAAAACAAGAGAACAGGGGGATAAAAGAGTTCTATAAATCTATAATAGAAGTTATTCTTATTAAAAACCTCTTCATTTCATTTTCATTAATTGAATTTGGTTTGTTGATTAGGGCAAAGTTAAAGTTCCATAAAAGTTCCTGTAGGTTGAGCGCCTTGTTCAAGGACATTTAGAATAATGGCAATCTTTCAATAAGTTTGATTCTTTTTCTTTATTGGATTATCAAAATCCACTTTCCGAATTAGACTATATATTTAATATTTAAACTATTATCCACAATTATTACAATATAATAATAATATAAAAAATAATAATATAAAAACTAAGATAAGATTTGAATAAAAAAGACAAAAAAATCGAGTCGCTTATGAATCTACATATTCATAAGCTAATCACTTTAGATTAGAGACGAATGAGAAAAAAGGGAGGAGTAATCTTTATTCAGATATACAATACAATTTGTATCCAAATTAGTATATATCATGAATAAATATGATCTGGGACGGAAGGATTCGAACCTTCGAATAACGGGACCAAAACCCGTTGCCTTACCGCTTGGCCACGCCCCATTTTCGATTCGACACTAATAAATACTATTATTGGTTGTTCGTCAATTCCAAGTCTAAAATTATTCTATAGAATAATCTGATCTTATTTTATTCATTTTTTTTAGTTTTATTACTCAGTTATTCATTTCTGAATATTCAGAAATATGAATTTATAAGAAATATGAATTGAATATCCATATTTTAATTATTTCTATTTCAATTATTATATTATTCATTTTGAAAATTATTTTCTATTTTATTATTAATTTTATTAATTAATTATTCTATAGAATAGAAAGATATAGAATAAAAATATTAATCTAGATATATATTTCATATATGCTTTCTTTAGAATATAATTTTTTAATATTGACTTGAATTCTTAATCTACTTGTATAATCAATTTAAATTATATTAAATTAATTAATTAAATCATATAATATATATAATATAAATTAATATAATAAATAAAATACAATAAAAAAAGCAAAAATACAATTCATTTTTTTAAAGAACAACATTTTTGTTATGCTTAATATCTTTAGCTTGGTCTGTATTTCTATTCACTCTGCCCTTTATTCAAGTAGTTTTTTCTTGGCGAAATTACCTGAAGCTTATGCTTTTTTGAATCCAATTGTAGATATTATGCCAGTAATACCCCTATTCTTTTTTCTCTTAGCTTTTGTTTGGCAAGCTGCTGTAAGTTTTCGATGAGATCTTTAATTTGAATTGAATAATGTCCTAAAAAAATTCAGAATTTATTCGAAAAAAAATCCCAACATTTTAATATTTTATAAGATCAGATAAGTCTTACAGTGTGAATCCTTGATTCCAATATTGAAATTTTTTGTAATTATTGGTAATGGTTATATAAAGGTTGGACTCTTACTACAAATAAATTTCCTAATTTTTTTATTTCCTCGAAATCACTGTATTTCTTAGAAACTTAGTATCAAAGGAAACATAATGTGAAATAGAAGAGAATCTATTCTCTTTCTCTGTCGTTTTTTTTTTTTAATAATCTTGGAGATTTTGTAATGCTTACTCTAAAACTATTTGTTTACACGATAGTGATTTTCTTTCTTTCTCTTTTCATTTTCGGATTCCTATCTAACGATCCAGGACGTAATCCAGGACGTGAAGAATAAGAAAATCTTTTTTGTTTGATATTTTTTCCTTACTTGTGCTGGATTTAAAAATCTTTTTTTTTTCTATCTATTTTACATCTTTAACTAGTAAAAGCAATTAAAAAAACTAGGAAGGAAAA